TCCAAAAATGAGTTAATTGTAAACATATTTCTTGTTTACGAAGAAACAAGAATCCAACTTCAAATTCAGAAATATAATAATTATATAGAAAAAAAAAGAATCTTTGATTTTCTTTTAAAAAAGCATAAATCTTTTCTTTTGAAGTAATAAAACTCTTCCAATTGGAATACTCATTCAAAAAAAATCGTAATAAATGCAAAAATGCAATATCCTTGATCCAACTTTGAACATTGTGAACCAAAATTTCACAATGAATAGGATAGGGTATGACTAGATTTACTACATAGCCTAAATGTGAAAATTGATCCTCTAAAAAAGGAAAGATAGAATGAATAGATCGTAATTGATTATATTTTAGTATCCCTTTTTTTGTTGGGAAAGATACTAAACGTTGAGAAAATGCAATTTCTGCAATAATTGCAAAACTTTCTAATATAATTTGGGAATAGAAACAAAAATACAAATAATCTTTATACTGAATGAATGGGGTATTCTGAAACTTATTACTTAAATGCCCCAAATAACCCGTTGGATAGATTTGAATAAGGAAACGTTTCACAAGTACTGAGCTAAACTTTTTGTCACAACCAAAAATAGGCATTTCTACAGATTCATAAAAAAAGGAACAATTAGTTAAACAATAATCATGAGCAAATACATAAACATACTCCTGAAAAATAAGTGGATATAAAAAGTATTGTTGATGAAATTTATCCTTTTCTAGATATCTTTGTAACTTTTTCATTTTTATTTGAACCAGAGAAAAAGTAAAAAAAAATGATGTTCTTGGTTTATAAAATAATACATAATGCAATACGGCTAGAAAAGAAAAAGAATAGGAATATTTAATAATAAATAAATAAAGTAGATAAATTCCATTTCACAATCCCCCCAAAAAATAAACGGAGAGTCACATTAATAGATATTCATATTATTTATATTTTTTTAGTCTAATCTTAATCCTGTTGGGATTATATTCATTTGAATTTAAATCACAAAAGGTAAAAACTCCTTTATTTTTACAACCCAATTGCTCTTTTGATTTTGGCTATTTATCAATATACCATTTTTTCTACACATATGTTTATGTTTCCAATCCATAATCAAGAATAATTAGGATTTATTTAAAGAAAATGATAATAAATAAAAAATTAATTTAAAACCATTTATTTTTTACCATAATAGGTGCTAATCCATTTTTAACGTATAATTAGATCGAGTAATCATTCCATGTTCAATTCATTCCAATTGAACAAAATAAGCTCGTTACTTTTTATTTTCTTAAATTGGAGCCATAATAAGCTCTATCCATTTATTCACTAGACTACACTTAAAATAGGAATCCTTTTTCTTTTTTTTAATTTATATAAGCTACAAAACTTTTTGTAACTCCAACACTTAGCAACTAAAAATGTAAAATAAAAGGAAATCCATTGATTTTATCACGACATGCTATTTTTTCCATTCATTACCTTTGAGGATCAGTCGCAGTCTTATAGACTCTACCAATAGTCTGGACGAATTCTTTTTCATCTAAATGTGTAAAAAAGCATAGTCGCACTTAAAAGCCGAGTACTCTACCATTGAGTTAGCAACCCAGAAATAGTTAATGTAATAAATAAAAATGATCGAATAAAATGAAATTATAACAGAACGAATGAAAATAAACAATTGGTAAAGTGAAAGAACTACTATTATTATCTTATTTCATGTTCAATAAAATAATAATAGTAGTTCTTTTTATAACATTTTAAAATCCCTCATTTTAAAGTTAAAGATATGATGAATTGAGAAAAAAGGATAATAAATAATGATTCATTAACATAAACCATGAATAAATATATGGATTTATATTCAATCGAGTGTAGATAAACAAATCTATTAATACTTGACCAAATTATAGTTTTTAAATAAACCATTGTCAATAGAAAAACACTAATGAGAAAACCAATTGATGAAGTAAATCATAAGTTATATTGAATTGACACAAAAATACAAAGAGAATAAATTATGAAATGGAAAAAGAAGCAGAACAAGTCAATTTCCAATCAATAAAATCAATATCAATATATCAATATAAATAATATAATAAACATTTTTGTAGTTGATCAATACCAAAGAGAAAAAGAGGAAAAGAAAAAAGGTGTGTAGATAATGAAATAATACGAATTATTAAAAATTATTAAACTTTACTACTTTACTTCGTATTTGATTTCTCAACCAATTCAAAGTCGTTTTGAGTTGTTTTCTCTTTCAGCAATTCTGCCTTTTGTAAAATGTGAGAAACGGTTTCTGTAGGTTTAGCACCCCTTTTAAGGAAATTCAAAATCACAGGAATGTTTAAATGAGTTTCATTCTTGATTGGATCGTAGAAACCTACTCTTTGAAGATTTCTTCCTTCTCTTCGAGATCGAGCATCAATTGCAACGATTCGATAGACGGCTCATTGGGATAGATATAAATAAAAAGCCCCCCTTGGAAACGTATAAGAGGTTTTCTCCTCATACGGCTCAAGAAAAAAGGATTTTCATTTCTGTTTTCTGTATATAATTGAAATATAAAATCAATATCCAACTAGGATTGTATTTTGCCCCTTTTCTTCCTATTTACAGAAAAACCCATATTCATACTTATGACTCAAGTTCGCTTGAATTCTTTTTTAAAGAATCAAAAGATTGATAAATTGTTTGAGTCATCTCTAAACTCTTTTGCTTTTATTTGTCTTATCTCAAGCACATTTCTTTTTATCGCCCTAAAAGTAACAATGGAATTGTTAAGAAAATTAACAAAGGTTTTTCCTTGTTATGAAATATTGTTGATTTACTTTGTGAAATCATTGGGTTTAGACATTCCTTCGAGGATTTTTCCTTTCAAAAAGCCAGCAACATACCTTTTGTATTTATTTGTTCTTTTATCTAAAAAATATCTAATCTAAATAAGATCTAGAATCTGAGAACCCTCTTATGTTATATATTTGTAAACCTTACTCTAATTCTATAGAAAAGATAGTAAGGGATACTTACAAAGTTGGCCTAACTTATTAATTTTAACTAACCCTAGATTCTTTCCCTTACTCAAACCCTTCTTCTCGAGCTTCATTATATAGTATTTACTTGCAACCCCAATAAAAATAAAAACAAGGTTACTTTAATAATAAAATGTCGAGCCAAGAGCATCTTTATGAATATGTAAAATGGCGGATGTACAAATCCACAGACAATTAGTTCCTTCAAGTCGCACGTTGCTTTCTACCACATCGTTTCAAGCGAAGTTTTACCATAACATTTTTCTCCAATTTAATTGCAAGTTTCTATCAATATCGATATATATATTAAATGAATATTTATTATATATAATAAATAATATAATTAGTGCATATCGATAGAATAATGAATAGTCATTGGTTCAATTAGTAGATTCATCAATTATGGATAAAAATAAATAAGAAATTCCATTTATTAATTAATTTTATTTTAATATTAAAAAGGAAAGTCAAAATGATCCATTTATCCGACATTGAGCATTGGATGAGAGTTTCAATAAATCAAAACTGAATATATTTTATTAATATTCATATTATTTTGTTTATCAGAAGAAACAAATTGTTGAACAATTTTTATTTTATTTTATGTATTAATAGAGAAGAATCTCTTCTTTTGTTTAATCATAAAGAATCTGGGACGGAAGGATTCGAACCTCCGAATAACGGGACCAAAACCCGCTGCCTTACCACTTGGCCACGCCCCATTGAAATGTTTCTTCAACACAAAGAAACTTTAATGGTTCTCTTGATTATTCGTCAACTTATTAACCACAGCAAAAATATGTGTTTATTGCTAACATTCTACACATACAGATAACCTAGAATCAAAAAAGGGAATTGATCATTACATGGAATTCCATTAAGATAATGTATAATGTATGCAAATAGAAACCCTTGCGATTTTTTGCATTTCCCTTTTTTCTTATCATTAAAATACTCTTTTCTAATTGAATTTCAAAGAACGAAATCTTTTTTATGCTTAATCTGTTTAGTTTAATCTGGATCTGTTTTCATTCTGTCATTTATCAAAATCTTTTTTTCTTTGCTAAATTGCCCGAAGCTTATGCCATTTTCAATCCAATCGTTGATATTATGCCTGTCATACCTCTATTTTTTTTTCTATTAGCCTTTGTTTGGCAAGCTGCTGTAAGTTTTCGCTAATTTTACAGTTATCAATGTATAATGTATTCTATCATAAAATGACAAAAAATAGATTCTTAATCAGATAAAAAGTCCTTTATGAAAAACCCTCCATTTTGAAATGGAAAATAAATCTATATTGAACAAACAAACCAAAAGAAAAACCTAAAACGATATATGTAAAAAGTGGTAAAATAAAAAAGAAGTGATCTATTTTCTTTTTCAAAAAAAAAGTCTTGGAGATTTTATAATGCTTACTCTCAAACTTTTTGTTTACACAATAGTAATCTTTTTCGTTTCTCTCTTCATCTTTGGATTCTTATCTAATGATCCAGGACGTAATCCTGGGCGCGAAGAATAAAAATAAAGAATTTGTCACTTTTTTAACAAATTTTTATTTTATATTTCATAAACTCAGCAAAAAGAATCCAATTCTTTCCAATTCCTTATTTCCAGTAACAAAAATAATCAAGGAAGAACGGAAAGAGAGGGATTCGAACCCTCGGTAAACAAAAGTCTACATAGCAGTTCCAATGCTACGCCTTGAACCACTCAGCCATCTCTCCTAATATGAAATGCAAATTTTTTCCTTAATATCGATTGCAATTCAAATAGCAACATATATAAACATAAATGATCAATTCGATCCATCTTTTAATTTAACAATTAATCTATTTAAAATGAATATAAAACTATTGTGTTTTTTTGTCTGGTTGGGTATACGTATTTTCTTAACACTTGTGATTAGTCTAATTGTTAGTATTATAACTAACACACTCATATTGATTTTATATATTATTGTATATATATTCCATAA